CAAACACATCATAAGCTAAACCCGTGCTGACGAATAACCAACCCGCAATGAATAGGGAAGGTATAGTAATACTATGAATAACCCAGTATCGAATACTGGTGATAATATCAGCAAAAGAACGTTCTCCTGTGCTTCCAGACATGCTGAGCTCCACATATTCTTGTACAGTTAAAGGGGGGATCGATTCCATAAAAGATGATATCAGTAAATGGAAATTCACTGAAGTTCCATCCTTGTTAGATCGTCAATATTGTACCCAGGGTGTTTTTCGAGTATACCGAATCAGTATAGCTATCCTTATTCTGACACAGCAACGCAATTTTAATGAGTATGGAAATGAAGTACTCGATAATTTCTTTATTATTTTCTTGTTGCTTGTCGATGTAGAATCATGCATGTATTATTCAATATTCAATTTCTTCAATTTCTATAAGGTTTCTTTCTCTCCATTTTTTCCACAATTCAATTCGATACGAAATTGAAAAATCTCCTTTTCAGAGTTATAAGCTTAAACTGTAGAAAAGTTTTTTGTTGTTCTCTTTTTTTTTCATTTTAAGAAGAATTGTTCATTCGTAGAGTAACAAGTAAAAGGGGTAGATAGTATTGAAAAAAAAAAGAGAACAACAAAAAAAATAGAATTGGAATAATCAATATTCGTGATGCACACATTGTTTTCTTGTATTAGATCGAAAGGTTCTTTCTGGAACTAGCTCCGAGAGTGGGAATTTATGATATGAAAAGACAATTTCTATTTCTAATAAATATGGAAAAAAATGTAGAACCTAGAAAAGAAAGGAAAAATTATAGGAATTACTAGTCTTAGAATCTAGTTGGACAAAAATAAAGATTTTATTTTCGAGTGATCTGATCAGTTGTGCGATACCTTTTTTATTTTTACTTTATTTATTTTAATTTTTACTCATTAAATTCAGTAGTAGGTTCATTCACATAATATCTCAAATGACAAGAAAAAAAGGTGTTATTGTTATAAGGTCACTCTTTATTCTAAAATCGAAAAATAGATTCGATACGATTAAAAAAAAAAGATCAAAAGAAAAGAGAAATGATTTTCGAATTTTGTTCTATATGGATTCAAATTTATTATTATTATTTTAATAATTCAAATTTCTTATTATTTTAATATTAGTCTACTCAAGAATTGTCTAATGAATCCCTTGATTCGAAATTAAGGGATAGGTAGATATTACAAATGATTAATTGATCTCTTTTTCTACCTCCCTTACTCTATGTTTTTGTTAATCCCGTCTATAATGATTGATGAATTAACAACTGTCAATTGAACTTATTCTTTCATTTAAATTGGTATTTTTGCTTATCTTCGTATCTTGAAACTTAGGGAAGTACTTTATAAACATATGTATAAAAAGAACACATTTCATTTAGCTCCTTCATCTTCATGCTTACTATAACTAGTTATTTCGGTTTTCTACTAGCAGCTTTAACTATAACCTCAGCTCTCTTTATTGGTCTGACCAAGATACGACTTATTTGAAATTAATTGAATGAACACAACGCATAAAAAGAAATCTTTCTGTGGTATTCATAGACTCTATAGTTCCTTACCCGATCAATTTCCAATTCGTGGTCATTGAGATTCATGGGCAATGCGGATTAATATGTAGGGATAGATATTACCTCTCCTTTTTCCCTTTCAAAAAAATTGAAATGATTGAAGTTTTTCTATTTGGAATTGTCTTAGGTCTAATTCCTATTACTTTAGCTGGATTATTTGTAACTGCATATTTACAATACAGACGTGGTGATCAGTTGGACCTTTGATTAAATTAATTAACATCTTTTTTTTTTAATTGACCTCCTCTCCTCTTTTCTTTAATCCAAAGGAGGTCAAATTAAGATTACTCTTCAATTATTTAAGTGTAATTTTCGGACTAACCTAACCAAGACTGGAATCACGCTCTGTAGGATTTGAACCTACGACATCGGGTTTTGGAGACCCACGTTCTACCGAACTGAACTAAGAGCGCTTTCTTATCTTCTTATCATTATCACACTAGCTAAAACTAAAAAAAAAGAAGAGGATTTTTTTTCTAACCCGAATACATCTTGTATGCATAAGACTATCATATAGAATATGATAGAATAAAATAAAGATTATGTATGCCTGATTTTAATCGATTTCAATGAATCCCTCGTTACTGCTCAGACGAGAAGTAATAGGTAGGGATGACAGGATTTGAACCCGTGACATTTTGTACCCAAAACAAACGCGCTACCAAGCTGCGCTACATCCCTTTCAATTGGTCTACAGTGTCATTTTATAGAATCCCTGTCTTGTTTTCAAAATCCTTATTTTTTCCATTGATATATCCAAGTTATCTTGACATTTTTTTTTATTCTCATGTAACATATAATAATAATAGAAGGCTTATATACACATGAATCTGAAACCCATCGTAAAAAATAACTAAAAAAAAGGAATATTTTTTTGGAATGCTCAGTCGGAAGGGACGTCTTTTTCGGTTTTAAGAAAAGGAAAATCTTATCTACCGAATCATTGTAAATTTCAATTGGAATTAGGAATTCCGTGTACAAATACAAGCGGTCCTTAACTACTTACATATATATATTATATCGGATCATATATGGATTACCATTAGGCATTACAATAAATAATACAATAAATAAAAAGAAGGAGGATTTAAAATGCGAGATCTAAAAACATATCTTTCCGTGGCACCGGTACTAAGTACTCTATGGTTTGGGGCTTTAGCAGGTCTTTTGATAGAGATCAATCGTTTATTTCCGGATGCGTTGACATTCCCTTTTTTCTCATTCTAGTTCTTGACATGGGAAGGGGTGAAGAAGATTAGAGATAGAATCAAAAGATTTGTGACTAATCCCTCCCCCTCTTTTTTTTTTTTTTTTTAGATAAAATAGAATTCAATACAATATAATAAGTATAAGTATAATAAAGAAAGGAGGAAAGAGAAATAAAAAAGTAGATTCAACCTCGGCAAAATTCGGGTTTAGTCTCCAATTCCATTTAGAAATAATATTGTGAGAACAGAAATGTGTCTAGGGCAAGAAGATCATACAAGATCTTTTAATGAAATACTGTACATTGAATCGAATTCGATTCAAAATATACCTAAATATTAGTTTGTTGTTTTACTTCTTATTTTTTTTATTTCTTTTTTCGGGGAAAGTAGAAGAGTTGGTTGAATCAAAAACGCAAAGGAGGTTCATGGCCAAGGGTAAAGATGTCCGAGTAACGGTTATTTTAGAATGTACCAACTGTGTTCGAAACGGTCTTAATAAGGAATCAAGGGGTCTTTCCAGATATATTACTCAAAAGAATCGACACAATACGCCTAGTCGATTGGAATTGAGAAAATTCTGTCCCTATTGTTACAAACATACGATTCACGGGGAGATAAAGAAATAACTCGAATCAAGTGCCTGTGTGTCACTCTTACAAGGAACACGAAAAGGACATATTCTATATATACCATATTATTCTATATATTCGAGTTAACATAATTTAACTAACTAAAAAAAAAAAAAGCCAAATCAAATCCTATATTTTGAATTCAAAATCTTTTTGGATCAGATTGAAATAGGATTTTGGGGATAAGGAATAAACAAACCATGGAAAAATCCAAGCGACTCCTTCTTAAATCCAAGCGATCTTTTCGTAGGCGTTTGCCCCCGATCCAATCGGGGGATCGAATTGATTATAGAAACATGAGTTTAATTAGTCGATTTATTAGTGAACAAGGAAAAATATTATCTAGACGGGTAAATAGATTAACCTTAAAACAACAACGATTAATTACTATTGCTATAAAACAAGCTCGTATTTTATCTTTGTTACCTTTTCTTAATAATGAGAAACAATTTGAAAGAAGCGAGTCGACCTCCGGAGCTACTGGTCTTAGAACCCTAAATAAATAAAAAAAAAAAGTAGACTTACTTTACTCCTCAATTGAACCCAAATTCAAATCCGAACTCAAACACAGATTGATATTTTGTTCGAAAAATTGTAAGAAAAAAAATTGGGGAAGAAGAAGAAATCTTTTTTTATTGGATATTGGACATATTCGCTCATTTAATTTTGAGCGACTTTATCATATTCTCTTTATCATACTAATTTCTACTCTACCTTCCCGGAGTTCATTCTCCAGCGAACTCCATTTAAAATATTCTGACGAATTCCTTACAATTTCCTTTTTTATTTTATGATCTCATTAGAAATCATATAAAGACAATTCCTATTTAATATAGCTATTTGTGCAAGTATTTTACGATTAAGAAGCAACTGTCTCTTGTACAGATTGTGTATTAATCTACTATAACTATAGAATACTCTATTCTCGCGAATTACTGCATTTATCCGAGTGATCCACAAACGACGAAAATCTCTCTTTTTCCTATCTCTATCTCGATGAGACGAAACCAAAGATCTTATTTTCTGTTGAATAATTGTTCGAGTAAGTCTTGAACGAGCCCCCCCAAAGCTTGATGCAAATAAACGAATTTTTGTTCTACGTCTCCGAGCTATATATCCTCGTCTAATTCTAGTCATTGAATAAATGAAACTTTCATGAATAACTAATTGATTTCCTTTCTTTCAGTTATTCTTTTCCTAGTTTATTAATAACAAAACGGATTCTTCCAATGTATAAAATAGAAATTCCAATGGCTTTTGCTACTATAACCTTCCCAACCACAATTTGTCTTTTTTTATAGGCATTTCACCTCGAAACGAGTATTGATACTAGGTATCAAAAAACAGAAAAAAGTAATAAATAGAAATGAATAATGAAATAGTGGATTCCATCGTTTCTATGGTTATGTCTTAAACGGTGAGGTCCTCTCTATACACCGGAGTCCCTTATTTCATTTAATCAATGCTATTAGCAACTTGCACAGTTCAAATTCTTTGGCTCTACCCATGAATTATCTAGTAATAGGTCTTTCACAACGAGATCTACCTATACAGTAACGGTATTTAATTATGAAGATTGGCTGGGTAGTTGACCCTCTTAGTCCGTTTTTGCAAGAGTATAGGCATAAGATTTCGGCTTTGAAAATAGGATTTCCCCGCTTAATGGATAACTATTTGTTACCAATGAGGAATGTTTTCTCATCGGAAACCATAAATTTCATATACAATAGAAAAGAATTGAATAGATCTTTTTTTTTAGTTTTCGATATATAGATATAGATAGTGAATGGCCTTCTTCCTTCCCTTTTATACTATTGACTAGTACTGATCATTGATACTGGAAAATTTCTTTCCCTTTTTTCTCCCAATGGTGATCTGAACGAGTCGCACATACACCCTAGTACATGTTCCTCGACGCTGAGGACATCCCCCAAGAGCGGGGGATTTCGTAACATTTCTGATTGGCTGTCTTGTGTTTCTAATAAGTTGTTTAATAGTTGGCATGTTGAATCGTATACATAATAAATGGGCTGGTTTAGATCGATCCTAACCGGATGATTATGAATTACTTCTCTATTTAATAGATGAATAGAATATTAGTAAACCCGTTCATAAGTAAGAAGATAAAATCTCAAATCGGCGATTTTCGTCAACTTAATGCTATTTTTTTTTTATTCACTCGCTACAAGATCAACAATTCCATGAGCTTGGGCTTCTGTTGCTGACATAAAAACATCCCTTTCCATATCTTCGGATACAACCCATAAGGGTTTGCCCGTTCTTTGTACATAAACTCTTGTGATGGTTTCGCGCAGTTTCAGTAGTTCTTCTGCTTCCAGGATAAATTCTCCCGTTTGCGCCTCATAAAAAGAACTCGCAGGTTGATGTATCATTACCCTGATAATATAACAAATGGTTCCTCTATCTCGCATGATGAGGTGAGGAGAAGAGATAAAGAATAATAAAAAAAGAAAGATAGAATTGAGCAACCGTACAGGCATCCTTTGCGCATTGCATACGGCTATCCAATGGAATTCACTTTACCTTCCATTTCCATCGAAGAAAGAGAAAAAAATATAGATATAGGGTTTATCCGATTCAGATCGGCAAATGATCCAATTACCATCCTTCCTTTCGGAGCAGTTAAAAAATACTATGATGGCTCCGTTGCTTTTTATATATTTCTCTCGTCTGTGATTCAGCAATCCCAAAGTTTCTTTTTTTTTTTTTCGTACTCTTTCATAACAATAACATAAATATTGTTAAAGGTTTTCTGTTGTGAAAACAAAAAAGTTTGTGACGCTGAAATGGTAATGGTCACCGATAAATAAGAAAAAATCGAGAATACCCTTTATTTTATACTAATTTCATACTACTCTTTCGATATATAATCTAATGTTTTGAAAAAAAAATTTCTCATATCGAATTCGAAGTGCCATGCTATTATTACTTAATATTCCTATTTCATATGGCGAAGGCATAGTCTTTTTTTTTTTTGTTCTTAAAAAACTCATTGGCGCCAAGCGTGAGGGAATGCTAGACGTTTGGTAATCTCTCCGCCGACCAGGATAAAAGATCCCATTGAAGCGGCTAATCCCATGCATATTGTATGCACATCGGGTTGCACAAATTGCATAGTATCATAAATAGCTACTCCGGGGATTACCCATCCGCCAGGAGAGTTTATAAACAAATACAGATCCTTGTTATCATTCTCTATACTGAGATATACCATAAGACCAATAAGTTGATTCGAAATCTCGCTATCAACCTCTTGGCCTAAAAAAAGTAATCTTTCTCGATAAAGTCGGTTGATTAGGATAAAATTTGTATCCCTTAAGAGCCGTACATGCACCTTTTGATGCATACGGTTCAACAAAAATTGCGAAAAAAAAAAGAATCAATGTGTAGATTCCAGCCCTCTTTCTTTTTTTTTCATAGCGGGGCCCTTTCTTTTCTAATCTAATTTTCGAATTTCTTAATGAAGCGGCTTTTTTTTCTTCCACTTTTCAAGAAAGATGAGTTTTGGTTTTGTCCCCTTTCCCTCCACAAAAAATCCATTAAACTTATCAAATAAACTTCTCATTGATGTATTGTTTCATCGAGATCTAATCCAAATCACGATGTCATTTTCTTGTTCCTGAATGGGCCTTTTTTCAATTCTTTTAGGTTTATGCTCTACTCCGAGTAAAAAAAAATCTGCCCGATTTTTATTTGTACATATAGGACAAATGGAACTAATACTACGTCTTTTTCCTACGACTTACTTCTTTTTCAATTCAATTCATGTCTTCTGCCAATGCCAAATATTCAACGTATTTATCATATTAATTTATCATATTACTCTCTTAAATAAAAAAAAAAAGATTTTATGATCTAGAATATAAGTAGTAGTAATCATAAATATATTACCAATTGGGTTTTTTTTAAACGGAGTCTGAATACTTCATTTTATTGGTCCAACCATAACATAAATTATTCTATAGACTTTTCTAATTGATAATATAAATTTGAATACCCTCCAAAAAAAAAAAGGATATAATTTCACTTGATTTCACTTCACGCTCCAA